GGGATCTTTTTTGATTTCTGATTCAGCATTCCCAGAGAATTGGGGAGGGGGGGTAGATAGGTCTTAATCAGCAACGGGAGATATTCATTTAAATATCTGTGTCTGTCCGAATCTCATTAACAACGAATCAAGTTACATATGTAACCGATGTTTTTTTGACCTTTTTAGGTATTTCGTGTTTGGCTCTAATGAATAATTGTAAATCTATGTAACGATTGAGATGGGGTAATTCATATATTTTAGTCACTTTATGCCAAGATTGCAGAAAGATTACTTAATTCCAGGTTAAACAAAAAAAATACATATAAAATGAGGAAATGCTTAGTTTAACTTAATATGTAATATATATGTATTGTTATTATTCGATTTCGTTCTATTTCAGTGACAACGTTCAGTGACAACAGCCTTTCCATTTTTGTTAAAAAGAAATGTAATCCCTTAAATATTGAAATATTTAATATAATTTAATATAGAATATCCATAACAGTGACAGTTGTTCAGTCTATCTGATAGATACGAAAAACCCCTACTCGTTCATCTGATTAATAAAATAAGAATCGAAAGAATAAGGACCTAAATCTTCTCTTATATCAGTCTTTTTTATCCATCTCACGAAAAAAAAATTGGGTTTCTTGTTCAATCTATTTATCGGCTTTAAATCATTGATGATTCAATTCGAAAAGAAAGAGATATTTCTCTTTTTTTTATGATGATCAAATGTAGTCTTTACTGTAAAACTTTATTCCAATAATGATGTCGAAATAGGAAACTTTTTCGATTATAAAAATTTTGAATGATTCCTTATGAGTTGAATCTTTGGTATTCAAAGAAGTCGCAGATGGGTCAATCTCTTCTATTGAGTCACTTGAAGATGCAGGGTTAAAAAGAATTCATTTATTCGTGTTATTTATGTTAGTTATGTTATTTCTATATTTCTGTTAGTTTGTTTTTTTTTTTATAAAAAAAGTTGCATTCATACAATAAAAGGTGGGGTCTTGCTAAGATTTCTTCAGAAAAATCTTTACCATCTATGTTCTATGTATAGAAGAAAAAAGGTATAGATTAATATGTCTATGTACCGACTGAACCAATGACTATTCATGATTCCATAATTGAATCAATTCCATACTGGCTCCAAATTAGAGGAATGTTATGGTAAAACTTCGTTTGAAACGATGTGGTAGAAAGCAACGTGCGACTTGAAGGACACGATCCGGTGTGGATTCTTATTCTTACATCCGCCATTTTATATAGGAATGAAGGTGCTCTTGGCCCGACATCGTTTGTTCTGTTCCACTAGAACCCCTCTTTTTGTTGGGTTGTAATGTAAATAGTACATGATGGAGCTCGAGTAGTAAAGTATTGATTCAGCTTTCAGGGGCAAGGATCTAGGGTTAATGCCAATCAATAAATTGGAACAACTTCGTAAGTATATCATCAATATAGAAATCGAAAGGATCCGATTCGGGCAAGTTTTCAATTCAAAAGGAAATTTTGTTGGAATTGATAAAACTCTTTCGATTCAAAGTGTATCACGGGGAATCAACCATTCGTATGATTCTTTGATAGAAAGAAATCACAAAAGGGGTATGTTGCTGCCATTTTGTTGGAAGGATTAAGAAGCACCGAAGTAATGTCTAAACCCAATGATTTAAAACAAAGAAAAAGGATCCCAGAACAAGGAAACGCCGTTTCCATTGTCTCAATAACTGGATCAGAATAAAGAATACAAATCAAAATAGATGATTGTATTTTAAACGAGACAAACAAAAGGGGGGTTAAAGACCATTCAATAAATGAAATAAATTGCTTAAAGATTTTATTTTCTTTTGAGCTATTTGAGAATTATCCAACTTGAGTTATGAGTACAAATGATTTTTTCTTTTTTTTTTTTAGGAAGAACGAAGAAAAAAATGAGTGAAATCCTAGTCTAATTGATTTTATCAACCCTTTTGCCATTCATTAGAATTCTATACATAGACAAAACCTCGAATCATTTTTTCTCGAGCCGTACGAGGAGAAAACTTCCTATACGTTTCTAGGGGGGGTCTTCTTCATTTACTTACATCTATCCCAATGAGCCGTCTATCGAATCGTTGCAATTGATGTTCGATCCCGAAGAGAAGGAAGAGATCTTCGGAAAGTGGGTTTTTATGATCCGATAAAGAATCAAAGTTGTTTAAATGTTCCCGCTATTCTATATTTCCTTGAAAAAGGCGCTCAGCCTACAGGAACTGTTCGGGATATTTTAAAGAAGGCGGAGGTTTTTAAGTAACTTTGCCCTAATCAAACGAAATTAAATTAAGGAAATAAAAAAAGGGGGCAGTGATTCGTATAAAATTTTGTATAACTTTTCTATACTTTGTTTTTTATTTCCCCCCTTTTTGCGCTCTATTCGTATCTATTTATCTCTATTCGTATCTATTTATCATTGCTTCTATAGAATCTAATATTTTATAACGACAAAACCCCAGTTGGTTGATCCTAGAAATGTAAAATT